AAATAGAAAAATCAGAAAAAAACCAAGCCAAAATTGATTCAAATAATAAGTTAATTTTTTCATTGAACGCAATTCTAACTAACCCTAAAGGTAAAAAAAAATATAGTGGAATAAATGAAATCGGTAAAAAACTCCCTCGATGGTCATACAAATTAATCAACGAGTTGCACCAACATTTTAAAAAACGACGAAAAGAACAAGGCCTAATGCAAGGGATGTCGCACCAGCTTCGAACAAGAAGATTTAAACGTATAGCTTTTTTAAATCGTTCGAGACGAACTTTAGGAACTTTTAAGAACTCTAATTTCAAGAATTATAATCTTTATAGAAAATTTAATAGAGATTTGGGTTTTATAAGTTATTTGGAAGAACCAGATTTTCGTCGATCTGTAATCAAAGGATCTATGCGCACTCAAAGGCGTAAAATTGTTATTTGGGGACCGTCTCAAAGAAATCCCCATTCCCCGCTTTTTTTGGAAAAAATGGAAGATTTTCCTTTTCCTATATCCGACCTAATCAAACTTTTTTTTAGTATTAGAGGTTGGTTCGGGAAAAAGCCAGAATACAAAATTTTAGATCAACAAATCAAAAGTAAAAAAAACACCCAGCAAGACACAATGGAATTCTGGGAGAACATTCCACATGCACAAAAAACAAGAAGTATTCTGTTACTAGTTCAATCAATTTTTAGAAGATATATTAAATTACCCTTATTGATAATAGCTAAGAATATTGTCCGTATTTTATTACGGCAATCGCCGGAATGGTATGAGGATTTCCAAGATTGGAATAGAGAAATTTATCTAAAATGCAGCTTTAATGGTCTTCAATTCTCCAAAACAAAATTTCCTAAAAATTGGTTAAGAGGAGGTTTTCAGATAAAAATCCTATATCCTTTTCATTTGAAACCTTGGCACAGATCTAAGCTAGGACTCTATGATTCTGATAGAGATCTAAAGCAACAAGATGATTTTGATTCTTGTTTTTTAACAGTTTTGGGAACGGAAACGGAATATCCTTTTGGTCCTCCTCGAAAAACACCTTCCTTTTTTGAACCCATTTTAAAAGATATAGACTATAAAGTCGAAATCAGAAAATTAAATTTGAGAGTTCGAAGAATTTTTAAAAAAATAAAAAAGAAAGAAGCAAAAGCATTTTTATTTGTAAAACGAATAATAAAAGAACTTTTAAACAGCAAGAAAATTCCATTATTTATACGGAGAGAATTTATATCGAGAGAAAGATATGAATCAAGTGAAACTCAAACAGAAAAGGGTTCCATAATAAGCAATCAGATAATTCATGAATCACTTAGTCAAATTGGATCTACAGGTTGGACAAATTATTCACAGGCAGAAAAAGAAATGAAACATAGGATTGATAGAAGAAACACAATCAGAAATGAAATAGAAATAATGAAAAAAAAAAAAAAAGTAACGCCAGGAATCAAAAAAAAGAAAAAGAATAATGCAGAATCATCCCCAAAAATTTTTAAAATATTAAAAAGAAAAAATATTGAATTAATAGTTCAATTTTTCATTGAAAAAATATACATAGATATCTTTCTATGTATCATTAATATGCGCAGAATCGCTCTACAACTTTTTATCAAATCAACAAAAAAAATTATTGATAATGATAAATACATTGACAATAATGAAACAAATCAAGAAAGGATTAATAAAACAAAACAAAATAAAATTGACTTTATTTCGCCTATGACTATAAAAAGGGCTTTTGATAATCTTAGAAATAGTAAGCGGAAGTCAGATATTTTTTTTGATTTATCTTACTTGTCACAAAAATATGTATTTTTAAAATTATCACAAACCCAAATTATTAACTTCAATAAGTTAAAATCTATTTTTCAATATAATGGACCGTCTTTTTTTCTTAAGACTGAAATAAAGGATTTTTTTGGAAGACAAGGAATATTTCATTCCGAAGTAAGACATAAGAAACTTCCAAATTCTGGAATGAATCCATGGAAAAACTGGTTAAGAGGTCATTATCAATACGATTTATCTCAGATTACATCGTCTAGATTAATCCCCTCAAAATGGCGAAATAGAATCAATCAATGCCATACGTCTCAAAATAAAGATTTAAACAAATGGTATTCCTCTGAAAAAGACCAATTACTTGATTCAAAAAAAAAACAAAATTCGACAGTGTATTTATTACCAAATAAAGAGGAGAATTTTCAAAAAAACTATAGATATGATCTTTTATCATATAAATATATTCATTCTGAAACTAAGAATAACTCCTATATTTATAGATCATCATTAGAAACAAATAAGAACCAAGAAAATTCTACCAGAAATAAAGAAAAATTTTTTAACATACTCAAGAATATTCCTAGCAAGAATTATCTAGGAAAAAGCGATATTATATATATGGAAAAAAATAAAGATAGAAAATTTTTGTGTAAAATTAATAAAAATATTCAGGTTGAACCCACTAATAAGGACCAAATAATGGATAAAATTCATAATAA